ATTAAATATTTATTTAATTAAATATGTACAATTTTATTAATTGATCTCAATTGATCCCTCGTTACTGCTCAGAAGATAAGTAATAGGTAGGGATGACAGGATTTGAACCCGTGACATTTTGTACCCAAAACAAACGCGCTACCAAACTGCGCTACATCCCTTTCAATTGGTCTACAGTGTCATTGTAGAGAATCCCTGCCTTGTTTTCCACATCTTTATTTCCTACATTGATATACACAAACTATCTTATCATTTCTTCCTTCTTCCTTTTGGTCTCATATATCATATAACAAACATATAATATGGTAAAAGACTTATTTAAAGTATGAAATAAATATGAAATCTACCACAAAAAATTAATATTTTTTAGGAATTTAAGGCGGAAATGGACGTATTTTTTTCTTTAAATAAATATCTATTTTGTACATTTCAATTTGAATTAGGAACTCCGCGTACAAGTGGTAAGTCATTAACTACATATACACATCCGGTCATATATGTATTACCATTAGGTATTACAAATTACAATAAAATTACAATAACGAATACAGAAAGAGGAGTTTTTAAAATGCGAGATCTAAAAACATATCTCTCCGTGGCACCGGTAGTAAGTACTCTATGGTTCGGGGCTTTAGCAGGTTTATTGATAGAGATCAATCGTTTTTTTCCGGATGCGTTGATATTCCCCTTTTTTTCATTCTAGCTATTGATATGGGAAGGGGGAAGAAGATTAGAGATACAATCAAATATCTGTAACTAATCCCTACCCCTCCCTTCTTTTTTTCTTTGTTTTTTCTTTTTTTACTTATTCTTTCTAAAAAAAAAAAAAACAAAGAAAAAGCGGTTTCACCCTCAGTGAAACTATGAACTCGGGCTCAGGCTCAAATTAAATTAATAATAGAACGGAAATGCGGTGGTTGGGGCAACAATATCATACAAGATACTTAACTGAAAATGAAATACTGTACGGCAATTAAAAATTATAAATATAGTTAGAAATCATTATATTACTTATTATTTATTACTATATTGATTGCAACAAAATATTTCTTTCATAATTTGATTTCGAGTTACCTGCTTCTATTTTTGTGTCCTTTCTTCTTCCTTGCTTCGGGTCGGAAAATTAAAGAATTGAGTGAATCAAAAACCAAAGGAGGTTCATGGCTAAGGGTAAAGATGTCCGAGTAACGGTTATTTTGGAATGTACCAGTTGTGTTCGAAATCGTGTTAATAAGGAATCAATGGGCATTTCCAGATATATTACTCAAAAGAATCGACACAATACGCCTAGTCGATTGGAATTGAGAAAATTCTGTCCCTGTTGTTACAAACATACGATTCATGGGGAGATAAAGAAATAGATCGAACCGATCGCTCGTGTGTCAGTCTTCCAAGGAAGATGAAAAATTACATATTATATATAACAATATATATAATTTATTTTAATTTATTTTTTAATTTATTTAAATAGAAACAAATAAATATAAACAAACCAAATCCTATTTCGATCGGATCAAAGATGATGTAGAATTAAGAAATAGGATTGGGATTTTCAGGATAAGGAATAAACAAACCATGGATAAATCCAAGCGAATCTTTCTTAAATCTAAGCGATCTTTTCGTAGGCGTTTGCCTCCGATCCAATCGGGGGATCGAATTGATTATAGAAACATGAGTTTAATTAGTCGATTTATTAGCGAACAAGGAAAAATATTATCTAGACGGGTGAATAGATTGACCTTAAAACAACAACGATTAATTACTATTGCTATAAAACAAGCTCGTATTTTATCTCCGTTACCTTTTCTTAATAATGAGAAACAATTTGAAAGAAGCGAGTCAACCGCTAGAGCTGCTGGTCTTAGAACCAGAAAAAAAATAGGTTGACTCTTCAATTGAATTGAATCAAAATAAAATTCCAATCCAAACTCAAATGCGGATTGACGTTTTTTTTTTTGTTCGAAAAATCGTAAAATCGAAATGTCCTGTCGTAAGAAAAAAAATGGGAGAAGAGGAATAAATATTTTTTATTTAACGTCTTTCTTCATTTTGATGACTTTATCATATTTTATCATACTAATTTCTACTCTACCTTCCCAGAGTTCATTCTCCAGGGAACTCCATTTAAACTATTCCAACGGATTCCTTCCAATCTCTTTATTTTATGATCTCATTGGAAATCATATAAAGACAACTCTTATTTAATATAGCTATTTGTGCAAGTATTTTACGATTAAGAAGTAACTGTCTCTTGTACAGATTGTGTATAAATTTACTATAACTGAAGTATACTTTATTCTCGCGAATTACTGCATTTATCCGAGTGATCCACAACCGACGAAAATCTCTCTTTTGTCTACCTCTATCCCGATGAGCCGAAACCAAAGCTCTTATTTTCTGTTGAGTAATAGTACGAGTAAGTCTTGAATGAGCCCCTCGAAAGGTTGATGCAAATAAACGAATTTTTGTTCTACGTCTTCGAGCTATATACCCTCGTTTAATTCTGGTCATTGAATAAATGAAACTTTGATGAATAACTAATCGATTTCCTTTCTTTCAGTTATTCCCTTCCCGTATCCTAGTCTATTAATAACAAAACGGATTCTTCCAATGTATAAAATTTGAATTCCAATGGCTTTTGCTACTATAACCTTCCCGACCACGATTTTTTTTTTTTTTTTTTCTAGGTGAAATGCCTAGAAAAAATTGTATTGATATTAGGTATCAAAAACACATAAAAGTAGTAAATATAAATGGATATAGTGGGTTCCATCGTTTCTATGGTTACTTCTTAAACGGTGAGGTCCTCTCTATACACCGGAGCCCTTCTTTCATTTAATCAATGTTATTGTTAACTTGTACAGTTCACATTCTTTGGCTCTACCCATAATTATCCAGTACGAGGTCTTTCACAATGAGATCTACTTATACAGTAACGGTATTTAATTATGAAGATTAGCTGAGTAGCTGACCCTGTTAGTCCGTTCTTGCAAGAGTAAGGCATAATTTTTCTGCTTTTTAAAATAGTATTTCCCCTGCTTAATGGATATCATTTGCTATCAATGGAGAATTCTTTCTCATCTTAAATTTAAAACGGAGTTGATTGGATTTGCACCAACGGAAACCATACATTTGATACCACAATAGAAGGATAGATCTTTTTGATTTTTAGATATTGAATGGAGTTCTTCCATTCTAGTCTATTCACTGGTACTGATCGTTGATACTGGATCAATTGTTTTCTTTCTTTTGTCCTAGCCCATGATCTGAACGAGTCGCACATACACCCTAGTACATGTTCCTCGTCGCTGAGGACATCCCCCAAGAGCGGGGGATTTCGTGACATTTCTGATTGGCTGTCTTGTGTTTCTAATAAGTTGTTTAATAGTTGGCATATTGAATCATATACATAATGGGCTGGTTTAGATCGATCTTAACCGGATGATTATGAATTATTTTATTTCTATATTAATAGATTAATGAATAGAATATTAAATCCGGTAAGAAGATAAAATCTCAAATCACCAATTCGTCTGAAATTTTTGTTATTTTTTCTTTTTTATTCAGTCGCTACAAGATCAACAATTCCATGAGCTTGGGCTTCTGTTGCTGACATAAAAACATCTCTTTCCATATCTTCGGATACAACCCATAAGGGTTTGCCTGTCCTTTGTACATAAACCCTTGTGACGGTTTCGCGCAGCTTCAAAAGTTCTTCCGCTTCCAAGATAAATTCTCCCGTCTGTGCCTCATAAAAAGAACTAGCAGGTTGATGGATCATTACCCTGATGATATAACATAATAAATGTTTATTCTATCTCGCATGATGATAAGGTGAAGAGATAAAGAATAATAAAATATATAATTGAACAACCGTACAGGCATCTTTTACGCATTGCATACGGCTCTATAATGGAATTCGTTTTTACCTTACTTAAATATCAAATAAATTAAATATAGGGTCTATCAGACTCGGGTTGGTAAATGATCCAATAACCACCCTTCTTTTTGTTTTTGGAGTAGTTCAAAAATACTATGATGGCTCCGTTGCTTTATATATTTATTTCGTCTGTTATTTAGCAATCCCAAAGTTTCTTTTTTTTTTTTTCAAATAAAAAAACAAGATTTTTTTTATTTTCATATTCTTTCATAACCTAAATATTGTTAAGAGCCTCCCGGCGTGAAAACAAAAAAGTTTGTGACGCTGAAATAGGCCTCCCGATAGATTAGATAAAATCGGAAATACCTTTTATCTCATACTACTCTTTCGATACATAATTTAAGGGTTAAAAAAATTTATCATATCGAATTCGAAGTGCCATGCTATTATTACTTAATATTCATATTTCATATAGCGCGAAGGCATAGTCTTCTTTTTTCTCTCAAATCAAATAAAAAACTCATTGGCGCCAAGCGTGAGGGAATGCTAGACGTTTGGTAATTTCTCCTCCGACCAGAATAAAAGATCCCATTGAAGCGGCTAATCCCATGCATATTGTCTGTATATCTGGTCGCACAAATTGCATAGTATCATAAATAGCTACTCCGGGTATTACCCATCCGCCAGGAGAATTTATAAACAAATATAGATCTTTGGTATCATCCTCTATACTGAGATATACCATAAGACCAATAAGTTGATTCGAGATCTCGCTATCAACCCCTTGGCCTAAAAAAAGTAATCGTTCTCGATAAAGTCGGTTGATTGGGATAAAGTTGTATCCCTTAGAAACCGTACATGCACCTTTTGATGCATACGGTTCAACAAAAATAACGAAAAAAAAAAAAAAGAATCAATGTGTAGATGTAGATTCTAGCGCTTTCTTTTATTTTTATTTTTTTTTTCATACCAGGCTTTTAACTTATAATTATAAAAAGGGGCTTTTCTTTCATTTTTCAAAAAAGATGGGTTTTGGCCTGTTTTGTTTATCTATAAAAAAAAATTACTAAATTTATCTAACTAACTTTTCATTGATGTATTGTTTCATCGAGATACAATCTCAATCGCGATGTAATTTTCTTGTTCCTGAATGGGCTTCTTCAATTTTTTTAGGTTTATGCTCTACTCCGAGTAAAGATCCGCCCGATTTGGATTTGCACATATATGACAAATGCCCCAATACCACGTCCTTTTGCTACGACTTCCTTTTTACAATTTATTTCATGTCTTACAACAGATATTCAATGCATTCATCATATTACTCGATTGATTAACAGTTTGAGATCACTTCTATTATAAATATATAAAGAAATAGAATATGATAGAAATAGTAATCATAAATAGATTTTTTACCGGTTTTTTTCTAAACGGAGCCTGGATACTTCATTTTATTGGCCTAACCAAGATAACCATAAATTATTCTAATTGATAATATTAATCTGTATACCCTCCCGAAAAAATGGATCTAATTGAACTTCACGCTCCAAATTTTTGATAATTCAATCAATCTTTCTTGGGCGAAGGGGAGGATATCTCGATCGGGGAAGAGAATGGGGAAATACCATATGACCCAATATATCTGACAAGTCGCACTATACGTCAATCCACAATGCATCTTCCTCTCCAGGACTTCGAAAAGGTACTCTTGGAACACCAATAGGCATTAAATAAAAGAAAAATTAAGTACTATATCTCACTTTGATGTGAAAGCGTAACAATGGATTTAGTGTCCTACTAATATTGGCCTTTATCATATTTTATCCATAGATTGACTAAGTTTATAAAAAAAGATAAAGATAAAGAAGACAAAATGAATAAAGGAAAATTATTACAAATAAGTCCTTTGAATGATGAACAAATATATATATGCATTCACTCATATAAAATGGTATCAACTCCCCTACCATTGCGTATTGGTACTTATCGGGTGTAGAATAGATCTGCTTCTTTTTGTTCCTACGAACAAAATAGTTTCATTATTACTAAAAGTAATTGAAAAGAATCAAACAAATATTAATTCTTTCCCCAGGATAATCCACTAAAAAGAGGGTCCACAGCATAGTTTTTTCCAATGCAATAAAGTTACATTGTGTCTATTTTTCATTGATAAAGGGGTATTTCCATGGGTTTGCCTTGGTATCGTGTTCATACCGTCGTATTGAATGATCCCGGTCGTTTGATTTCTGTCCATATAATGCATACAGCTCTGGTTGCTGGTTGGGCCGGTTCGATGGCTCTATACGAATTAGCAGTTTTTGATCCTTCTGATCCTGTTCTTGATCCAATGTGGAGACAGGGTATGTTCGTTATACCCTTCATGACTCGTTTAGGAATAACCAATTCATGGGGCGGTTGGAGTATCACAGGGGGTACTGTAACGAATCCGGGTATTTGGAGTTACGAAGGTGTGGCCGGGGCACATATTGTGTTTTCGGGCTTGTGCTTTTTGGCAGCTATCTGGCATTGGGTGTATTGGGATCTAGAAATATTTACTGATGAACGTACAGGAAAACCCTCTTTGGATTTGCCTAAGATCTTTGGAATTCATTTATTTCTATCAGGGGTGGCTTGCTTTGGTTTTGGTGCATTTCATGTAACAGGATTGTATGGTCCTGGAATATGGGTGTCCGATCCTTATGGACTAACTGGAAGGGTACAATCCGTAAATCCAGCGTGGGGTGTGGAGGGTTTTGATCCTTTTGTTCCGGGAGGAATAGCCTCTCATCATATTGCAGCAGGGACCTTGGGCATATTGGCGGGTCTATTCCATCTTAGTGTACGTCCACCTCAACGCCTATACAAAGGATTACGTATGGGAAATATTGAAACCGTCCTTTCCAGTAGTATTGCTGCTGTCTTTTTTGCCGCTTTTGTAGTTGCTGGAACTATGTGGTATGGTTCAGCAACTACCCCGATTGAATTATTTGGTCCCACTCGTTATCAATGGGATCAAGGATACTTCCAACAAGAAATATATCGAAGAATTGGTGCTGGGTTGGCTGAAAATCAAAGTTTATCTGAAGCTTGGTCTAAAATTCCCGAAAAACTAGCTTTTTATGATTACATCGGCAATAATCCGGCAAAGGGGGGGTTATTCAGAGCGGGCTCAATGGACAACGGGGATGGAATAGCTGTTGGGTGGTTAGGACATCCTATCTTTAGAGATAAAGAGGGGCGCGAACTTTTTGTACGTCGTATGCCTACTTTTTTTGAAACATTTCCGGTTGTTTTGGTAGACGGAGACGGAATTGTTAGAGCCGATGTTCCTTTTAGAAGGGCGGAATCTAAATATAGTGTCGAACAAGTAGGTGTAACTGTCGAGTTCTATGGCGGCGAACTCAACGGAGTCAGTTATAGCGATCCCGCTACTGTGAAAAAATATGCTAGACGTGCTCAATTGGGTGAGATTTTTGAATTAGATCGTGCTACTTTGAAATCCGATGGTGTTTTTCGTAGCAGTCCACGGGGTTGGTTTACTTTTGGACATGCTTCGTTTGCTTTGCTCTTCTTCTTCGGACACATTTGGCATGGTGCTAGAACCTTGTTTCGAGATGTTTTTG